AATTACTTATTTTAAATTTTGTTAAGCATTATTATTGTCTTAAAATTTTCATTAAAAAATTTTGTCTATATTATAGGTTAAATTTTTCATTAAAAAATTAGTTTTTATATTTTATGAGGATATTTCGTTTAAATACTATTACACGTTAAATTTTTCACTAAAAATGATTAAATGTTATTTTTATAGAAATTTTTGTTTAAAAGATGATTTTAGTTAAAAATTTCATTAAAATTGATTCTACAATTATGTAATTTTTTAATTTTTTAAATTATAGGGCTTAACTATAAATTTTATTTATTGGTTGAATTTTACTAACAAATTAGGAAAAAATTGTTGGTTGAAATTTTTCTAACAAAATTAAATTAAAATGTTAAAAATTATGGTCAAGTATATTAAATATTTAATAATTATTAAATAATTTATTATAACGTTATTATACTACACTAAAATAAATATATTATTAATTATATATATAAATATTAAAATATACAATCTAAAAAAAATAATGTATAATAACGTTACATGTAATATATATTAAATATATATATAATATTAAAATATTTAATATACTTAAATATATTAAATATATATATAATATAGAAATATTTAATATAACGTTATTATACTACACTAAAATAAATATATTATTAATTATATATATAAATATTAAAATATACAATCTAAAAAAAATAATGTATAATAACGTTAGAAGTAATATAAATTAAATATATATATAATATTAAAATATTTAATATAGATATTATTCATTAAATTATTTAATAATTATTAAATATTTAATATACTTGAATAATAAATTTTTATATAATAATTATATTTTTAATATTATCTACTAATATTATATGAAATAAATTAATATAAATTAATATTTAATGTAAATTCAATTTATTGAATTAAAATATGTATATTAATAAATAATTACATTAAATTAATTTTATTGTATTAAATATTTCATTGTAATTAAATAATTAATGTTCAGATTATTAAATAAATACAATAAATATTAAAATGTTAATTTATTTTAAATAAATAATGAGAATTCCTTCTTTCTTAAAAATTTAAAAAAAGAAAGAAGGAATTCTATAGAATTGGGTTAATTGATTTAATTAATACTATATAAATATATTAATAAATAGTTAGGCCATACAAATTAAATTAACAACTAGTTATTAGTTTAACTCTCCAAATTTAATAGTGTTTTTCCTACAAAATTTTATTAAGTCCAAAAATCCTTAAGTTTCACCAAACGTACTATTTACCCCAATAAATAGTACATTTACTAAATACCCCAATATTTAGTGAAAGTTTGGATATATATAATCAATTTAAAATATATCATCAGGCGAAAATATATAAATTACATCAAAAAATTTCATTTACCCCAATAAGTGAATATAAACTTTATACCCCAATATATAGTTTATTTTTTTTTGATAATTTTTTCATAGTAATTTAATATTTTAATATAATTTTTTTTTGTTAAACTAATTTTACTTTGAAACCAACTGAATGTAAAATTGATTATTATGAATTCTTAATATTCATTTTGGCTAATTTTATAATTAGTTAATAGAAATTTCCCCAAAGATTTCTATGCATAATGATAAATTACATAATCAAATTTAAATTTTAAGTTTTTAATGAAAATTTCCTTTTGATTTTTGTATGTTAGGGATTCACCTTTGGTTTTGCTACTTTTCTGGGAGAAAGTTTTAATTAAGCCTTAGAATATTCTTTAATTAATATTGATTGATATTTGATTCTAGTATTAAAATTAATTTATTCATTAAATTATATGGAAATTTATTAATAATTATTAATTCCAGTAATAAATATTAATCTTTTAGATAATTTTAAAATTAGATATTGAATTAATATTAGATTAAAATTGTGCCAGCATTCGCGGTTATACAATTTTAATAAAATTAATTTTATAGGATTTTATTTTTTTTTTATTGTTAGAAATCTTAGGTTAAATTATTTAGGTGGAATTTATATTAATGTTAAATTTCTATAGAAATTTATAAGAAATTATGATGTCTAAACTAGGATTAGATACCCTATTATACATAACTTAAATTATTTGTCCTGAATAGTATTAGTTAAGTTCTTTAAAGCTCAAAGAATTTGGCGGTAAGACACTCTTTTTAGAGGAACCTGTAATTTAATTGATAAACCACGATAGATCACACTTTCTTACAAATTTGTATACCGCTATAATTGGGAATGTTTCTTAAGAATATTTTCTTTTTCTAATTAAGATTTATGTTAGGTCAAGGTGCAGTTTTAAGAGAGTTTTTATGGGTTACATTAATTTTATATATATAAGATTATTTTTCATATTTGGTTATTTGAATTAGGATTTAATAGTAAAATTAATTTATTTATTAATTTGAATTATGCTCTGTCTTATGTACATATCGCCCGTCACTCCTAATGTTAATTAGGATAAGTCGTAACAAAGTAATTCTACCGGAAGGTGGAGTTAGAAAGTCCTCACAAACTGTAGCTTATATAAAAGTTTATTATTTACACTAATATGAAAATCATTAAAGATTTGGTTTGAACTAATTTGTGTGTCATTTTTTATATTAAAAAGAAAATTAGTTATAATTTTTTTAGTATATTATAGGAATAATTCTTATTTATTTACTGTGTAGGATTTCAAATTATTTTTGTAAAGAATTTTATTAGTACCTTTTGTATCAGGGTGAATTAAATAATTTAGGTAGCTTTATTTTCCCGAATAAAAAAGATCAAATATCTTAATATATTTTAATTGTAGAACAAATTTTATTAATAAGATATTAGTAATTAAATGTTAATCGATTTTTGTGTATCTGGTTACTGAGGAATTTAATTAAATTAAGCACCATAAAAATGTAAAATTTTGGATATTTTGGTGTAAATTTATTAGGGATAATCTTAGTAAATTTACTAAAATTCATGCATGATGAAGTATACTACCTTTGAAATTAAGAATTTAGTTTTTAATAAAATTTCTTCTTTATTTTTTATTTTTTAAAATTTAGTTTTTTACTTAGTTTTTTAAATTAATTGTGATTTTTTATTAATAATGATTTAATTAGTATAGTTAATAGATTAACTACTATGAACTCGACAATTCTTATTTCCAACTGTTTAACAAAAACATTTTCTTTAGTTTTTATTAAAGGTATATCCTGCCCTATGGATAATTCTAAATGGCTGCAGTATTTTGACTGTACAAAGGTAGCATAGTAATTAGTTTCTTAATTAGGAACTTGTATGAATGGATTCATGAGATATATGTTTTATTTATTTAAATATTAAAATTTTAATTTTAGGTTAAAATGCCTAATAAATTTCTTGGGACGATAAGACCCTATAGAACTTTATATTTATATTAAAAATTTCTTTTAAATTTTATATTAAATTTTTAACTATAATATTTTGCTGGGGTGGTTAGTAAATTTTAACTTTACTTTTATTTTTCATGAATATATGTTATTTTTGATCCTTAAAAAAGATTACAAGAATAAGTTACCTTAGGGATAACAGCGTAATTTTAGTGGGGAGTTCATATCTATATTAATTTTGCGACCTCGATGTTGAATTAAGAAAAATCTAAGAAGCAGAATTCTTAGTTTTAAGTCTGTTCGACTTTTAAATTCTTACATGATTTGAGTTCAAACCGGCGTGAGCCAGGTTGGTTTCTATCTTAGAATATTATTATAAGTTATTTAGTACGAAAGGACCAATAACTGATACTTAGCGTATTTATTACTAAATAAATGATTTGGCAGATTAGTGCATTAAATTTAGAATTTAATAAAGTATTTTTATAGTACATTCATTAATTATAAATTTACTAAGATTTTTTTTTTTGTTGTTATTTATTCTTATTTGTGTTGGGTTTTTTACTTTAATAGAACGAAAAGTTCTGGGTTATATACAATTTCGTAAGGGGCCTAAAATAGTGGGTTATGTGGGTCTTTTGCAACCTTTTAGAGATGGTATAAAGCTTTTTATGAAGGAGCAATTTTTTCCTATGAATTCAAATTATTTTATTTATATGGTTTGTCCAATATTAAGATTTATTCAATCTCTTTTCTTTTGAGTACTTTTTCCTTTCTATGTAAATTGTCTAGAAATAAACTTAGGGTTGCTTTTCTTCCTTTGTTGTTCTAGTTTAGGAGTTTATAGTCTTATAGTCTGTGGTTGATCATCTAATAGAGTTTATTCTATATTAGGTTGTATTCGTAGAATTTCTCAGGCTATTTCTTACGAAGTAAGTTTATCTTTAATTTTGTTATGTTTTTTTCTTTTGTTGGATAGATATAATTTTATAGATTTTTTTTATATACAGTCTTCATTTTGATTTTGTTTTTTTTCCTTGCCTTTATTTTTATGTTGAGTTTCTTGTTGTATAGCTGAAAGAAATCGTACTCCATTTGATTTCTCTGAAGGTGAAAGAGAATTAGTTTCAGGATTTAATATTGAGTACGGTGGGGGAGGATTTGCCCTCCTTTTTATTTCTGAATATTCTAGAATTATTTTTGTTAGAATAATTACATGTGTGATTTTTTTAGGTTCAGATTTTATAAGTCCACTTTTTTTTGTAAAATTAATTTTTATTTGTTTTCTTTTTGTGTGGACTCGTGCTACTTTACCTCGATTTCGTTATGATAAGTTAATATCATTAGCTTGAAAGTGCTACTTACCTTTATCTTTAAATTATATCTTCTTTTTCTTATTTATTAAGGTTTTATGTTTTTATCATTTTTTTTTGTAAAGCTAATAAATTTAAATCTCTTTCTTATACTTTCAAAGTAAATGCTTTACTATAAGCTAATTAGCTATAAAATTTAGTTGATTAATTTTTCTCAAAATTTAGAGATAATAGGATCAGAAATGAAGTAAAAGAAATATATAATAGTAAGAATAAGACCTGTTGATGTGAATGGATATTCTACTGGTTTAGCCCCAATTCATGTTAATAAAATTACTGTGGAAATAAACATTCAGAAGTTAATTTGATTAATTGGATAAAATTGAATTCCTTTAAATTTTCTTTTTATTGAGAATGGTAGAACTACTAAAATAAGAATTGATATAAATAAAGCTATAACTCCCCCTAATTTATTAGGGATTGATCGTAGAATTGCATAGGCAAATAGGAAGTATCATTCTGGTTGAATGTGGACTGGGGTAACTATGGGATTTGCTGGTGTAAAATTGTCTGGATCTGACAATATATATGGGTTATATATAGTAATTGTTATTAAGAGTGTAAGTGTAATACAAAATCCTATAATATCTTTAATTGAGAAAAATGGGTGGAATGGAATTTTATCTAAGTTTGAATTGATTCCTATAGGATTATTAGATCCAGTTATGTGCAGGAAAAATAAATGAATTATTGTTATTATTAAAATAATAAATGGTAGAATAAAATGTAGTCTAAAGAATCGTGAAAGTGTAGCGTTGTCTACACTAAATCCTCCCCAAATTCAGTTTACTAATATAGTTCCAATATAAGGTAAAGCTGAAAGTAAATTAGTGATCACTGTAGCCCCTCAGAATGATATTTGTCCTCAAGGTAAAACATACCCTAAAAAAGCTGTTGCTATGGTTGAAAGAAGAATAATAATTCCTATATTTCATGTTTTATGAAGATGATAAGACCCATAGTATATTCCCCGCCCTACATGTAAATAAATACAAATAAAAAATAAAGATGCTCCATTTGAGTGGATATTACGAATTAGTCAACCATAGTTTACGTCACGTATGATATGGCTTACTGAATTAAATGCTAGTTCAACATTAGCTGAATAATGCATGGATAGTAGAATTCCTGAAATTAATTGAATTATTAAGCATAATCCTAAGATTGATCCAAAGTTTCATCAAGCTGAAAGGTTAATAGGTGCTGGTAAGTCTACTAATGAATTATTAATAATTGATAATATTTTATCTTTTTTTCGTAAAGGTTTATTCATTAGGTCTTTTTTGCTCGTAGAGGTCCTTTAAAAATGTTAATAATTGATGTGACTGAAATCATTGTCAAAAATATATATATAAATATCATCACAGTGATAAATAGGGTTTTTTTATTATAAATTTTATTTAATGATGTATATTCTATTTTTGTGAAATTTATCATTAAGTCATTTATTTGATACTCAATAAGTATTTCTTCTATAGGAATTATAAAAAATATTAATATAATTATTAGTAGCTTTAGATTGGGTTTAAATTTTTCATTAGAAGCAATTCTTCTTATATATATAAACAGAATTAGTAAACCTCCAATAAATATAAGAAATATAATTATAGGTACTCATGATGTTAGTATAATTTTTGATAGTAATATTGCTGATAGAGTTGTTTGGATAAGAAGAAGTGTTCCTATAGATATAGGAGTTTTAAGAAAAATAATAGTGGTTGAAATTATTATTAAAATTTTTAATAAAATGATTTTTATTTCAACAAATAATTTAATAAAAATATTAGTCTTGGGTATTAAATATGTAGGGTTTTCTACTTTGTTGAAGTTTTAAAGGTTGTATTCCTAATTTTAGTTTACAAGACTAATATTTTTATTAAATTATTAAAACTTATTTTTTATTCATTTATGTATATATATATATGTTCTTTAGTTTCTTTGTTAGTAATTCGTGACCACATTTTTTTATGTCTGGTGAGTTTAGAATTTATTATTGTATCTTTATTATTAATATTTATGTATTATTTACTAATATATGGGTCAGGTTTATATGTTATAATTATTTTAATAGTTTTTTTTGTTTGTGAAGGGGTTTTAGGATTGAGAGTTTTGGTTAGTATAATTCGTTGTTATGGTAATGACTATTTAAATTCTATAAGATTATGATAAAATTTTTTATTAGAATTTTATTTTTGACCCCTTTATGTTATTATAAGTTAGGAATTACCTTAGTACAATATTGATATTTATTTCTTTATCTATTATTAATAGTTTCTGGTTGTTTTTCTTTTTTTAGAAAAATTTCTTTTTTTATAGGTCTTGATAGTTTTTCTCTAGGTTTAATTTTATTAAGTTTTTTAATTTCTTCATTTATAATTATTTCTATGATAAATTATACATGAATTAATATATTTATATTCTTAGATTTATTACTATTAGTTTTTTTAATTTTAATTTTTGGTTCAATGAATTTTTTATACATATACATTTCTTTTGAATTTGTTTTGATTCCTTTACTAATTATTATTTTAGGTTGAGGATATCAACCTGAACGGTTATTAGCAGGAATATATCTTTTTTTTTATACAATGTTAGTTTCTCTCCCTTTATTTATTGTTATTATATATATATATATATGTATAGGTTCATTATTTTTAGATTTATTAAAATTCAATTCATGTTCATTTATTTTACACTTTGTTATTATGTTGGTTTTTTTAGTTAAAATACCTATATATTTTGTTCATTTTTGATTACCAAAAGCCCATGTTCAAGCTCCAGTAGCGGGTTCAATAATTTTAGCTGGGATTATATTAAAGATTGGAGGTTATGGTTTAATTCGTACTATGTATATATTTGAATATATATTTATAAATTATTCCTATGTTTGGTTTAGTATTTCTATATTAGGTTCATTTTATATTTCTTTGATTTGTTTAATTCAGTCTGACATTAAAAGTTTAATTGCTTATTCTTCTGTTGCTCATATGGGAATAGTAATTATAGGGATTATAACTATAAGATCTTGAGGGTTATTAGGTTCGTATTTACTAATATTAGGTCATGGGTTTTGTTCATCAGCTATATTTTATATGGCAAATGTCTTTTATATTCGTACTAAAAGACGAAGATTTTATATTAATAAAGGGTTAATTAATTATTTACCTAGATCTTCAATATTTTGGTTTATATTTTGTTCTTTTAATATAAGATGTCCTCCAAGAATTAATTTTATTAGTGAATTAATAATTATTTCTAGTATAATAAATTTCTGGTTTAGCTCTATATATTTTTTTATTGGTATTTCTTTCTTTTGTGCTAGATTTAGATATTATCTCTATAGTTTCAGTCAACATGGGCTATATAGAAATATATATAGCTTTTCTTCAATTAATTTAGCTGAATATTTAGTTATATTTATGCATATAATTCCTTTAATTGGTTTATCTATTTTTATTAGTGTATTAGTATACTTGAGTAGTTTAATTAAAATATAGATTTGTGGATTCTAAGAAAATTTCATATATTCTCAGGTTGTGATAATTTTAAACATGTACAATGTTTGAACAATTTTAATTATAATTTTTTCTTTTTTTTTTTTTTTTTTTGGATTATTTCTTAATATTTTTAGTATGAGAATTTTATTTGAGTGAGTTATTTTAAGAATGAACTCTGTTTCTTTAACTTATATTATTTATTTAGATTGAATTTCTTCAATTTTTTGTTCTGTTGTTTTATTTATTTCTTCTATGGTAATTATTTACAGAAAAGTTTATATAGGAGATTATAATTATAGATCAGTTCGTTTTCTCTTTTTAGTTCTTATATTTGTTATGAGAATACTTTTAATGGTTTTGAGCCCCAATCTTGTGAGTATTCTTTTAGGTTGAGATGGTTTAGGTTTAATTTCTTATTGTTTAGTGATTTATTATAGATCACTGAGGAGATATTTAGCTGGTATAATTACTTGTTTAGTAAATCGTTTGGGGGATATTGGCTTACTAATTTCTATTAGATGAATATTTAGATTTGGGAGTTGAAGATTTATTTTTCATTTGTTTCACTTTTCTGAGTATTTATACTATGTAATTATTTTATCTTCTTTTACTAAAAGAGCTCAAATTCCCTTTTCTATGTGGTTACCAGCTGCTATAGCAGCTCCAACCCCAGTTTCTTCCTTAGTTCATTCTTCAACATTGGTAACTGCAGGCGTTTATCTGTTAATTCGGTTTTTTAATAGATTAATTTATTTTAATTGGTTGTTTCTTATAATTAGAATATTAACTATAATTATATCTTCTGTTTGTGCGATATATGAATTTGATTTAAAGAAAATTATTGCTTTATCTACGTTAAGACAGTTAGGCTTAATAATAAGCTGTTTATTTATGGGTATGGTAGATTTCTGTTTTTTTCATTTATTATCACATGCTATATTTAAATCATTATTATTTTTATGTTCTGGTATTATTATTCATTTAATAGTAGGTTGTCAGGATATTCGTTTTATAGGTTCACTTTGTTTGAAAATGCCTATTACTTGTTGTTGTTTAAATATTTCTAACTTAGCTTTATGTGGGTTTCCCTTTCTTTCTGGATTTTACTCTAAGGATTTAATTATTGATAATATTTCTTATTTTGGATGTAATTTTTTATTTTTTATTGGGTTTTATTTAAGTTTAGGTTTAAGTTCTATGTATAGAATTCGTTTATTTTATTATACTTTAGTATCAAATTTTAATGGATTTTCTTATTTAAATTTAAGTGAAGATATTTCTATAATGAAGTTAAGAATTATTGTTTTGTCTTTTTTTTCTATTATATTTGGGTGTATATATATATGGTTAGTTAATTTAGATATAATTTTTATTATATTGCCTTTTAATATTAAAATTTTAACTTTTACTATAATAGTTATTGGTATATATTTAGGTTACGAATTGATAAATACTAAGTATAATTTTATTAAAGATTTTTATTATTTTAATGGGTCAATGTGATTTATATACAGATATTCTAATTATATATACGGCTTTATTTTTTCTAAAACCTTAGAGTTGAGAAGTCAACTAAATTGAGGTGAATTTTATGGTGGTTTAGGTTTAACTTATTATATTCTAAAGATTTCTAATTTAATTCAATTATATTCAATGAGTTCATTAAAGGTATTTTTTGTTAGAATAATTATTTGAATAATATTTTTGGTTTAGGTTTTTGTAGCTTATCTTTAAGAGCATTTCAGTGAAGTTGAAAAGGAAACATAGTTGTTCAAAAACATTAAATTCATAGGTTTTATAAACCAACTTTTTAATGAAAATAAAATGTTTAAATTTAAACTATATGAATTAATAAGGAATAAACGGATTTTAACCGCTTTAGAAATTAGTTAGCAGCTATTTCTATTACTTAATTCCTTTTAATTGGAATATATAATTCATTAACCTTATTAACATTAAGGTGCCTCTTCCTTTGGCTTCAATTAAAAACATGGAGAATTTCTCTAAATTTAGGTCGAAACTAAATGTAAATTTTTACTTCTTTGTTTTAAGGTTAATCTTGATTAGATACCTTTTGATTGCAAATCAAATATTATTATTAAATATAACCCTTATTATTTTGATCAGTTAATTATTCCATTTTTCCATTCGTGGAATAATCCCATTAGTAAAATAATTAAGAACGATGTTGAAGTAATGATCCAAAATTTACTAGTTGATGTTTTCATAGTGATAATTATTGGTATGACTAAGATAATTTCAATATCAAAAATTAGAAAAATAACTGCAATTAGAAAGAAATGAATTGAAAATGGTAATCGTGAATAAGATATTGGGTTAAATCCACATTCAAATGGGGTTAATTTCTGTATATCACTAAGAGTTTTTTTACTAATTGTAGTGATTAGGATAACAATAATAAATGTAATTGATATAATTATTATTAAAGACTTAATTATAATTGAAATTATTCATTTAATTGAATTAACCTTTAAGTTGGAAGCTTAGTATACTTTTTATACTAAATGAATTAATAATAATTTGTTAATTAATTTCTACCTCATCAGTAAATTGAAATATACAAGAATAATCATACTACGTCAACAAAATGTCAGTATCAAGCTGATGCTTCAAATCCTACATGGTGATTTTTAGATAAGTGGAGTTTAAAAATTCGTAATGTTGAAATTAGAATAAATATTGTTCCGATAATTACGTGAATTCCATGGAATCCTGTTCTTATAAAGAAGGTTGACCCATAAATTGAGTCTGCTATAGTAAATGGAGCTTCATAATACTCAATTGCTTGAAGAATTGTAAAATATACTCCTAAGATAATAGTTAAAATTATACTTTGAACAGTTTGTGAAAAGTTTTCATTAAGAAGTGCATTGTGTGCTCATGTAATTGAAATTCCTGAACAAAGTAAAATTATTGTATTTAGTAATGGGATTCTTATAGGATTAAATGTAATAATTCCTGTTGGTGGTCATTGTATACCTACTTCAATTGATGGTGATAATCTACTATGAAAGAATGCTCAAAAAAAAGATACAAAAAATAGTACTTCTGATGAAATGAATAAAATTATACCTAGTTTTATGCTTACAATAACTTTTTTCGTATGTAATCCTTGAAATGTAGATTCTCGAATAACATCCCGTCATCATTGAATTATAGTTAAGATAATAATTACTGCCCCAATGTTTATAAGTCATATTTCATTATAATGAAATCATTGAACTGTTCCTGAGGTAAATGTTATTAATCCTATTGATCCTGTGATTGGTCAAGGTCTATTGTCTACTAAATGGAATGGGTGATTTTTCATTTAAATTTCTCTAGAGTATAAAGCTGAAAGTGTCATAAACACATATGATTGGATAAATGCTACTGCAAGTTCAAATATTATAAGTCCCATAAATAGTCATATTATTATAATTATTCTAATGAAGTTGTTAGATAAATTATTCCCAAGTAGTGTTATAAGTAAATGTCCTGCAATTATGTTAGCTCTTAATCGTACAGCTAAAGATCCTGGTCGGATTAAATTACTAATTGATTCAATAATAACTATAAATGGTATTAAAGGGTAGGGAGTTCCTACTGGGACTAAATGGATAAATATATTGTTTGTTTTTTTTATTCAACCATAAATTATTAAGGAAAGTCAAATGGTTAATGCTAAAGAAATTGAGAATGATAAGTGTGCTGGTGCAGTAAATACATAAGGGATAAGTCCTATTAAATTATTAATTAAAATAAATAAGAAAGTTCTAATGAAAATAATGGATGGTTCAATTTTATTGGTATTTATAATAATTTCTTTTGTTAAGTTTTTGAGAATTTTAATGATTAAAGTTAGTAACTTTCTTGGGGTATTTCAGTAAGGTGAAGGTAATATTAAAATAATAAAAATTCTTAATCAATTCAGTGAAAGAAGTCCTGTGCAAGGGTCAAATACTGAAAATAGGTTTATAATCATTTTCAATAAAAAATTTCATAATTTTTATTATTAGGGTTTTTATTAATGTTAATGTATGAGAAGTAAGTTATAATTAGAGTTATAAGTAATATTATAATTGATACAATTATAATAAATGTTCATCATATTGGTGCTATTTGTGGAATAAAGAAATATTTTATTTAATGAATATTTTAAACTTGACAAGTTTATGTTTTTTTTTAAACTAATCTCTTCCATTAAGAGTATTCGCTTATTACTATAATTTGGTTTAAGAGACCAACACTTGCATTTAAGTAACTTAATGAATTAGAAGTTTTTAATTCAATTGATAAATGAGTTTAGTGAAACTGACTGTAAGAGGATTGGTATAAATCTATGATTTGCACCACAGATTTCTGAGCATTGACCATAGAATAGACCAGGCCGATTAATTAGGATTCTTCCTTGGTTTATACGTCCTGGGGTTCCGTCAATTTTAATCCCTAATGATGGGATTGTTCATGAGTGGATTACATCAAATGATGTTACTAAAATTCGTGATTTAGTATTATATGGTAATATAATTCGGTTATCAACTTCAATCAATCGATATTCATCGTTTTCATTTATATTAGGTTTTTTTATGTATGAATCGAATTCAATTTTTTTGAAGTCTGAATATTCATAACTTCAATATCATTGATGACCAATTGCTTTTAGGGTGATTAATGGTTTATTAATTTCTTCTAATAAATAAAGAATTTTAAGAGAAGGTAAAGCAATAACTACTAAAAGTAGAGCTGGTATGATTGTTCAAATTAATTCAATTATTTGTCCTTCAAGTAAAAATCGGTTAATAAATTTGTTGAATTTTAATGATAAAAGTATATATAAAACTGTTATTGTAATTATAATCAGGATTATTATGGTATGATCATGGAATATAATTAAGTGTTCTATAATTGGGGAGGCTGCGTCTTGGAATCTTAACATGTTTCACGTTGCTATTTTCAGCAAAATAATAAGAATTTATATATGAATCTTAAGTTCATTGCACTAATCTGCCATACTGATTCCCTTTACTTAATTATTAAGGGTAATTCAGCATAGCAGTGTTCTTGAGGTGGTGTTTTTTGTAATCATTCGATTGATGAAATTATTCTGTAATTAAATAGAGAAATTCGTTTGGAAATTATTCTTTCTCAGATGATGAAAATTATAATAATAATTCTCACTAGTGAAATTATTCTACCAATTGATGATAGTAGATTTCAAGAAGTGTATATGTCTGGGTAATCAGAGTATCGTCGAGGTATACCTCTCAACCCTAAAAAGTGTTGAGGAAAAAATGTTAAATTTACTCCAATAAATATTACTGAGAATTGGATTTTTAGTCATTTTGGATTTAATGTTATTCCTGAAAATAATGGAAATCATTGAATAAATCCTGCTATAATAGCAAATACGGCTCCTATTGATAATACATAATGAAAATGAGCTACCACATAGTATGTATCATGTAGAATTACATCAATAGAAGAATTAGAAAGAACGATTCCTGTTAAACCTCCTAATGTAAATAAAAACACAAATCCTATTGATCATATTATGGAGATTGTTAATTTAGTTGAAACTCCATGTATAGTTGCTATTCAACTAAAGATTTTAATCCCAGTAGGAACTGCAATGATTATAGTAGCTGAAGTGAAATAAGCTCGAGTGTCGACGTCTATACCTACAGTAAATATATGATGAGCTCATACAACAAATCCTAAGATACCAATTGACATTATAGCGTAGACTATTCCAATATAACCAAATGATTCTGTTTTTCCTCTTTCTTGGGAGATAATGTGAGAAATTAATCCAAATCCTGGTAAAATTAAAATATAAACTTCAGGATGTCCAAAAAATCAGAATAGATGTTGGTACAAGATAGGGTCCCCCCCACCAGCTGGGTCAAAAAATGTTGTGTTAATATTTCGATCTGTTAAAAGTATAGTAATTGCTCCTGCTAAAACTGGTAGAGATAAAAGTAGTAAGATTGCAGTAATTAGAACTGACCATACAAATAATGGTGTTCGGTCTATAGATATTCCCTCAGGTCGTATATTAATTACTGTTGTAATAAAGTTTACTGCACCTAAAATTGATGAAATTCCAGCCAAGTGTAGAGAAAAGATTGATAAATCTACTCTTGGCCCTGCATGTGCTATATTTCTGGACAGAGGTGGGTATACCGTTCATCCTGTTCCTGTTCCTATTTCGATTATAGAACTCATGATTAGTAAACATAATGAAGGTGGAAGTAATCAAAATCTTATATTGTTAAGACGAGGAAATGCTATATCAGGAGCACCAATTATTAAAGGTAAAAGTCAATTACCAAATCCTCCAATTATAATTGGTATAACTATAAAGAAAATTATAATGAAAGCATGTGAAGTTACAATTACATTATATGCTTGATCATTATTAATAACTGACCCTGGTTGAGCTAATTCAATCCGAATAATTATTCTTAGTATTATTCCCACCATACCTGCTCAAATTCCGAATAAAAAGTATAGTGTTCCAATATCCTTGTGGTTAGTTGAATAAAACCATTTAATCATTTAAAAGGTAAAAGAAATGATTAAGATGGCCGAATTGAAGGTGGTAAACTGTAAATTTGCTTATGAATATGAATTTCTCTTAATAATTGGTCTTGTAGTTTATGAATCCAAAATATTAAATTGCAAATTTAATGAAGAATAAAATTTTCTAAGACTTATTCAAATCTTAGAATATTTATAACTTTGAAGGTTATTAGTTTAACCTTAACTTAAAGTCTTTAAAAGACTATTTTTAGTGTTAAGATTAATGGTGTTATAAAAATTCTTATCATTATAAGAAAGTAATTTAAGTTTAATATTGTTAATGTTTTTCATTTTCCTATTCTTTGAGAAATTATTACTGAGGTAAATGCTATTCGAGTATAAAATAGTAAAACTAACAAAGATAAAGTTACTATAGTCATTGCTAATAAAAATTCTTTAATATAGATTATTTCCTGAATAATTATTAATTTTGTGATAAATCCAATAGTAGGGGGAAACCCTCTTATAGAAAGTAGATTAATCCAAATACTAAGTTTTATTCAAATGGAAAATTCACAAAATATTATTTGATTAATAAAATTAATTTTAATCAATTTAAATAAAAAGATTAGTATAATTATGTTGATTGAATATACACTAAGAAAAGATATTGTTATATTAAATTTATTAACTGATGATAATATTAGTCTAATGTTAAAGATTGAGGAGTAAGCTAAGGTTTTTCGAATAGATGATTGGTTAATACATGAAATTGATCTAACTGTTAGTCTAATAACTAAAGGAATTATAAGAAATTTTCTATTTATTTGGTAAATTACAGACAATGGAGGAATTTTTATGATGGTTAAAAATATTATAACGATATTATATTCTATAGGTTCAATAATAGATAAAACTCAATTATGAAATGGTGCTGATCCTAATTTGATGATTATTGCTATTGTTATTAGTATTTCATTTAATATGTTAACCCCAATTAACATACAAACTACTCTAAATAAAAATATGGTTGAAGAAATTCTTTGTACAATAAAATATTTAATTATAGACTCAGATGAATAACTTATTTTAACTGAATATATTATTGGAATAAAGGAAATTAGTGATAATTCTATTCCTATCCATATTGATACTCAATTGTTAGAACAAATAGTTATAATAACCCCAATTATTATAGTATTTGTTAAGATTAACTTTGTTGAATTAAATAATATTAGAAAGAAGAAATTAATTCTATTCTTAGGGTATGAACCTAATAGCTTTACTTAGCTTATCTTTCTTGTTTTATAGTGTAAGATGCACGTGAAATTTTGATTTTCATAGGTTAAGTTTAATTCTTAATATAACAATCAATAAGAGTATCGGTAAATACTTGATTTATTCTATCAAAATAACCCTTTAATCAGGCATCTTATT